CCATCAGGCTAGCTATATGCTGTGTAGTATCAACTATTTCCACAGAAGGCGGTGAGATGATGTCTTGAGCAGTTACATCTCCAGGACCTTTGACACAAATATATGCGTCGCGAGTTCCGCATAGATTACTTCTCAACACAATTTCTTTCAAATTCATTAAAATTTCATGTACTGATTCTTCAATACCTACTATGGTAGAATATTCGTGTGGTATCTTTTCAGATTTTGCGCGTGTGATACATGTTCCTTCTATTTCTCCAAGCAAAGCCCTTCGCATCGCGATGCCTATTGTATCGGCTTGACCTTTCATAAGCGGAGACAAAAGAAAACGTCCATAATAAAGACGTTTACTATCTGCTCTTGATTCAACACACTTCCACTGTCGTGTCCGAGTAGATACTGCGACTTCCTCTCGAAGCATAGTAATATTATTTGATCAGATTATTGAATCATTTATTTCTCTTGAAATCCGTTCAATTCTTATTAGATTTCTATACACGCCTTTTTTTAGGAGGCCTACATCCATTATGTGGCATAGGGGTTACATCTCTAACAAAACTTAATAGTATACCACTTCTCCGAATGGCCCGTAATGCTGCATCTCTTCCAAGACCGGGACCTTTTATCATGACTTCTGCTCGTTGCATACCCTGATCTACTACTGTACGGATAGCATTTGCGGCTGCGGTTTGAGCCGCAAATGGTGTCCCTCTTCTTGTGCCCCTGAAGCCACAGGTACCGGCTGAGGACCAAGAAACTACCCGACCCCGTATATCTGTAACCGTTACAATGGTATTGTTAAAACTTGCTTGAACATGAATAACTCCTTTTGGTATTCGACGTCCATTCTTACGTGATCCAATACGTCCATTCCTGCGTGAGCCAATTCTTGATATGGTTTTTGTCATATTTTATCATCTCATAAATATGAGTCAGAGATATACGGAAATATCCATTTCATGTCAAAACAGATCCTTTATTTGTGTATTGGGTCCTTTTGAGAGTCCCTTTTAAGAAAGATTATCCCTGTCTCTGTTTATGCCTTGGGTTGGAACAAATTACTATAATTCGTCCCCGCCTGCGGATCAGGCGACATTTTTCACAAATTTTACGAACGGAGGCCCTTATTTTCATATTTGTAATTCCTTACCTTAATTTCGAATCTACTCCTTGGAAGAAAATAAGTCTCTTGAAATTTTGAACCTCCAATTGCATCCGCACGAGAGGGGTGTTGAAAAGGCCGCTTAGTCGTTCGAATCTTTGTTGCGGAGTCTATAAATTATGCGTCCCCTGGTTGAATCATAACGACTTACTTCAATTTTGACTCTATCGCCTGGCAGTATCCGTATAAAACTACGTCGGATCCTTCCTGAAACATAACCTAGAATCAGATCTTCATTATCTAAACGAACCCGAAACATACCATTGGGAAGTGATTCAGTAATTAAACCTTCATGAATCCATTTTTGTTCTTTCATTCCAGGCAACCTCCTTGAATTATCAACTAATGGAGGAGGAGTGATATTAGACAACCCGCCCTCCTCTTTTTTTCACAAAACAAAGAGGAAGTTACGGATGCAATTCGGATACCAGAAAGATCACCATATATAACACAAAATTTCTCCTCCGATTCCTTCTAGTCGAGCCTCTCGGTCTGTCATTATACCTCGAGAAGTAGAAAGAATTACAATACCCATTCCTCCTAAAATCCTAGGAATTCGTTGATGGTTGGAATAGATTCGTAGGCCGGGTCGGCTGATACGTTTTAAAACAGTTCTATATGGCCCTTTTCTATTCCTTCTATGTCGCAGAGTTGAAACCAAGAAAAATTTATTGCTTACTTGATGTTTTCTCACATTTTCGATAAAGCCTTCTCGTAGAAGTATTTTAACAATGTTTTCGGTGATATTTGTAGATGCTATTCGAACCGTTCCTTTTTTATCCATGTCAGCATTTCGTATAGAAGTGATTATTTCAGCAATAGTGTCCCTACCCATGATGAACTATAATTATTGGTGCCTCCGAGTTTTTATATAATCAACATGCTCTGTTTTTTTATTCTTTTTTTTTTTTCTGAATTTTTTATTAGTTAAGGTATATGCGTGAGAAACAATCTACTACTGCATTCTACTAATTAAATGAATCTAATTTAGATTTAGATATCCTACTATTTCAGATATAAGATAGCCTATTATTTTAGATGCCCTACTTGTCTATATGTTCTCGTCTATTAGTATCTATAATACCTCGGGAGCTAATGAGACTATTTTAGTAAAATTCAACTGTCTCAATTCCCGAGCGATCGCACCAAAAACCCGAGTTCCTTTTGGATTTCCTTCTTGATCAATGACAACTGCTGCATTGTCATCATATTGTATTATCATACCATTGGTACGTTTGAGTTCTTTACGTGTACGTACAATTACAGCTCTGATTACTTCTGATCTTTGTAGAGGCATATTGGGCACTGCTTCTTTGATTACAGCAACAATAACGTCGCCAATACGAGCATATCGACGATTACTAGCTCCTATGATTCGAATACACATTAGTTCTCTAGCCCCGCTGTTGTCCGCTACATTTAAATAGGTCTGAGGTTGAATCATATTATTATTCTTTTTTTTTTTTTCTTTCAATGCAAACAAAGGGCGAAGAAAAAAAAAGAAGAAATATTGTTTGTCCAGAAATAGAAATAAAGAAATTGCGGTTTTTTATCACAAGGCCCCTTTCGTTTCACACCCCTATTCCGCAATAACGAATTGAGTTCGTATAGGCATTTTGGACGCAGCTATAGAAATAGCTTCTCTGGCTACAATTTCTGATACTCCACCCATTTCATAAAGTATTCGCCCCGGTTTAACGACGGATACCCAATATTCGGGAGATCCTTTCCCCGAACCCATACGTGTTTCGGTAGGCCTTACTGTAATAGGCTTATCTGGAAATATACGTACCCATATTTTTCCGCCACGGCGCGCATATCTTGTCATAGCTCGCCGCCCCGCTTCTATTTGTCTAGATGTGATCCAAGCGGGTTCAAGTGCCTGAAGGGCGTATCCACCGAAACAAATTCGATTGCCTCGATAAGATATTCCCTTCATTCTTCCTCTATGTTGTTTACGAAATCTGGTTCTTTTGGGGTTATAGTTGATGGTTGTTTCTCAATGCCATCTCTACTACAGAACCGGACATGAGAGTTTCTTCTCATCCAGCTCCTCACGAATGAAACAATTACATAATATTACAGATATCTATTTGTATTTATATTTAATGAATAAAATCATACATCATGGAATTCTTTGAGATCGAATCTGTCACGTAGGAATTGTTATATCTTGCTCGTATATAAAATTAGAAATAGATTTCGATTCTATTTATTTATTTAGAATATAGAATTTCATAATAATATTATTATTCTACTAAAATGAAATTCTATTCTATTATTATATTAGAAATTTTCATAGAATTGAAAATAAAAATAATTGTCTTAATTCTTATTCTTTATTTATAATCTTTATTTTTACCTTTATTTAATCGCCTAAAACTTAGCAATCTAATAAGGCTTTCGCGGGCGAATATTTGCTCTTTTAACATCACCTTTCATTCGTAGGGGCATCCCATAACCTAACAGAATAGAATTGGTTCTTGGCTCGTTCCGCCATCCCGCCCAATGAATCATTAGGATTCCTTTTCAAGGAATCTTATGCAGTCACGGGGTTCCGTCGTTCCCATTGCTTCTCGATTAATGGCTAGGCCCAAACTCTGCAATGGAGCTCCTAATAAAAATTGTTCCTAAATCAATCTGCTCAGTCTTTATTGACTTGATGCTCTTTCTCTTTATCATTTTTTCTTATGAATTGGATTCATCTAATTCATTATTAATTATGGACAATACGTATTAATGCTTTATTACACTGCCTTTTTGAGATAGTTTATAGACCATACATATTGGAATCATATATCATTGCTATTCTTTTTCTTTCTTTCTCTCACCCCTCCGCCTATCCATATCCCTCCCTTTGTTTTTGCTTCACTTAGAATCTGATTGACTTGTCTTTTTTTTTATAAGATTTCAGTTGCTACAACAATATGATCAATACATCAATCATATTGTGACTGGTTCCTTGGATCTAGATAATACGAAGCAATGAGCTGGTTATTAGTTATCTAGTTATTAGTTCATACTAGGGGGCGGTCCCTTGCTTTTTAATCCTAACCCTAAATAAAAAAACCAACGAGTCACACACTAAGCATAGCAATTATATGGAGTCAATCGAATTGTTATTCAACCCTATAGAATTCTAAAAATGAGATTTTTTTTATTGGACGGAAAAAAAGAACGAGTTTGTGATTTTTTTTTCAATTGCTGGATGGGTGGAACAGAAAGACAACGAAAGGGCCGTTATTCCTCGTCTGTAAATATCCAAATTTTGATTCCTAATGCCCCATAGATAGTTCGAACTGTATAGGAACAATAATCAATTTTAGCTCGAATGGTTTGTAGGGGAACCCTACCTTCTCTGATCCATTCGACACGTGCAATTTCTTTTCCGTCGATACGTCCTGCAATTTGTATTTGAATTCCTTTTGTATCCGCTTGTTCAGTTAATTCAATTGCTTTTTTCATTGCCTTTCGAAATGAAACTCTATTTTTTAATTGTCCGGCTATAAATTCTGCAAGAATATTAGGTTGTCCATAAGGTTTTGCAACTCTTGTGATAGCAATGTTAAGTTTTCGGTTCACAGAATTAAATTCTTTTTGTACATTGCTTTGTAATTCTTCGATTCCTCGTGGGCTGCCCTCTATTAACAATTTTGGGAATCCCATATATATTATGACCTGAATCAAATCGATTCTTTTTTGAATCTTTATGCATGCAATCCCTTCGACACCGGAAGATATTTTCATATTTTTTTTTACATAATTCTTGATACAATCCTGTATTTTTTGATCTTCCTGGAGACCTTCAGAATAACTTTTTGGTTGTGCAAACCAAACAGAATGATGACTTTGGGTTGTACCAAGTCTGAAACCAAGTGGATTTATTTTTTGTCCCATAAGACCTCGCTTTTTCTATAAGGCCATATCTTTTCTCTATTAGCCCATGTCATTCTGTTGCGGTATAGCATATGATCCATCATATATAGATACCTCTCTCTGATATCTGTATACTTATCTTTATATATCCATCCATATTTTCTTAACCATATGAAATAGTTTTTATCTTTAGAAATATCTTGCAATACAATAGTTATATGACAAGTAGGTCTTTTTATCGCATAACTACGGCCTCGAGCTCGGGGTTTTAACTTTTTAATGATAGTACCCTCATTAACTTCGGCTTGACTAATGATTAAAGTCGTTTCGTTGAAACCCATATTGTGACTAGCATTTGCTGCTGCAGAATAAACTAATTTTAAAATGGGATAACATGCTCGATAAGGCATGAGTTCTAGTATCATAAGTGTTTCCTCGTAGGGACGCCCACGAATCTGATCAATTACTCTTCGTGCTTTATGAGCAGACATACGTATATGTTGCCCTAAAGCGTATACTTCTACATCTGGGTCGCTCTTTATCATAAGGTTCACCTCCCACCAATAAACGATGAGCACCTATATTCACTTTATTAATTAACGACGAGATTTATTATCGTTTCTCGCATGTCCCCGGAAATTCAGAGTAGGTGCAAATTCTCCCAATTTGTGACCTACCATACGATCTGTTATATAAACAGGCAAATGCTCTTTTCCATTATGAATTGCAATTGTATGGCCGATCATTGTGGGTATAATGGTAGATGCCCGGGACCAAGTTACGATTGTATCTTTTTCTGCCCTCATGTTGAGCTTCGCAATTTTTCCCAATAAATGATTAGCTACAAAAGGATTTTTTTTTAGTGAACGGGCCACAGCTTAATTACTCCTATCTTTTTTTTTGTAAAGACGAGGAAACATATTCTATTTTCAATATTCTCCTATTTACTACGGCGACGAAGAATCAAACTATCACTATATTTATTCCTTTTTCTACTTCTTCTTCCAAGCGCAGGATAACCCCAAGGGGTTGTGGGTTTTTTTCTACCAATTGGGGCCCTCCCTTCACCACCCCCATGGGGATGGTCTACAGGGTTCATAACTACTCCTCTTACTACAGGACGCTTACCTAGCCAACACTTAGATCCGGCTCTACCCAAACTTTTCTGGTTCACCCCAACATTACCCACTTGTCCGACTGTTGCTGAGCAGTTTTTGGATATCAAACGGACCTCCCCAGATGGTAATTTTAATGTGGCCGATTTACCCTCTTTTGCAATCAGTTTCGCTACAGCACCCGCTGCTCTCGCTAATTGTCCACCCTTTCCAAGTGTGATTTCTATGTTATGTATGGCCGTGCCTAAGGGCATATCGGTTGAAGTAGATTCTTCTTTTTGATCAATCAAAACCCCTTCCCAAACTGTACAAGCTTCTTCCAAAGCATACGGCTTTCTGGATGTATATGATGATATCTAGACAGATGGATCTCATATGAATCATATGATGAAGTACCACATGAGTGGATATATAGGAATCCAAATCTGCCGAATCACTCATGTTATGATCTTCTACATCCTAGGTCTCCCCGTTCCTTCATCTGGCTTATGTTCTTCATGTAGCATTCAGACCGAATGACTCTATGAAATTACGTCGATACTTCCACATATTACGGGTAACGTAGGAGACATATCTATTTTTCCCCGGGGGGTAGAATTACCACTGCTTAGCTTTCAATTCGCCTCTGACCATCAAATGAAATGTGAATAACCCGTCTTCCTCTCTTTGAAACAAGGGGCGTTTCCGGCTCTGTCGGTGCTTCAAACAATTTTGTCTTCTCCATATTACTATATCTCTAGAGTCAATAATTTTATATGAGGAACTACTGAACTCAATCACTTGCTGCCGTTACTCTTCAGTTTTCTGTTGAGGTCTATCCCGTAGAGGTACTCAAACGGGATCAGTGATCGATTTCTAGGTTTCGTTGTAAACCTAATTGGTTACTTCCAATTACGTAAATCAATGGTTCAAACCGCACTCAAAGGTAGGGCATTTCCCATTGAGATAGGAACTTCTGTACCAGAAACAATGGTATCTCCAATTATAGCCCCTCTGGGATGTAAAATATATCTCTTCTCACCATCCCCATAGTGTATGAGACAAATATATGCATTTCGATTAGGGTCGTATTCTATGGTTACGATTCTACCAGATATGTCTTTTTCATTCCGTCGAAAATCGATTTTACGGTATAGACGCTTATGACCTCCCCCTCTATGCCTTACGGTAATGATTCCTCTGGCATTACGACCTTTACCACAATGACGCTGTCCGTAGATCAAATTATTTCGTGGATTGGATTTCACTTGACTGCCGACGGCTCCATTGCGTGTGCTCGGGGTAGAAGTTTTGTATAAATGTATCGCCGTGTTATTAAGTATTTTGATTTAAGTTCTTTTCTTTCTA